TAGGAAAAAATTAAGACCTCGGGCTCGGGGTCGGAGTTATCTGATAAAAAGACCCGCTTGTAATATAACAATTGTATTAAAAGAGAAATCAAAAGATCAATCTCCAATTTAGATAAATTCATATTAAATCAAATCCTATAACATCAAAGCCTATATATATGAATATATAGATTAGATGGAATTAGATGGAATGGAACGATAATATAATAGAAAAATATGGGACAAAAAATAAATCCACTTGGTTTCAGACTTGGTACAACCCAACGTCATCATTCCTTTTGGTTCGCACAACCAAAAAATTATTCTATAGGTCTACAGGAAGATGAAAAAATACGTAATTGTATCAAGAACTATATACAAAAAAATAAAAGAATCTCTTCAGGTTTCGAAGGAATCGCACGTATAGAAATTCAAAAACGAATCGATTTAATCCAGGTCATAATCTATATTGGATTTCCAAATTTATTGATAGAAGGCCAAACACGAGGAATCGAAGAATTACAGACAAATGTACAAAAAGAATTTTCTTCTGCGAACCGAAGACTTAACATTGCTATCACAAGAGTTGAAAAACCTTATGGACAACCGAATATTCTTGCAGAATATATAGCTTTACAATTAAAAAATAGAGTTTCGTTTCGAAAGGCAATGAAAAAAGCTATTGAATTAACTGAACAAACTGATACAAAAGGAATTCAAGTGCAAATAGCAGGTCGTATCGACGGAAAAGAAATTGCACGTGTCGAATGGATAAGAGAGGGAAGGGTTCCCCTACAAACAATTCGCGCTAAAATTGATCATTGTTCCTATACAACTCGAACTATCTATGGAGTTTTGGGCATAAAAATTTGGATATTTGTAGACGAGGGATAGCCTTTTTTTTTCTTGCTGCGATCCTGTCCAGTGCTAGAACAAAAAATGACAAACTGTTTCATTCTTTTTTCCGATAACTCAAACAAAAAATGATCAATTCTATAAGGTTGAATAAAAATTCGATTGACCATTTGTTATAATTGCTATGCTTAGTGTGCGACTCGTTAATTTTTTCTTTAGAGTTTTAAGTTAGCTAGGATAAAAAAAAGATTGACCCCTGCTATAAACTTAATAACTACATAAACTAATAACCAACTTATTGCTTCGTATTGTCGAGATCCCAAGAAACAGTCACTATATGATTGATCTACTCATATAGTTGCAGCAACTGAAACTGAAAATTTTCCATTATAGATTGTGAAACAAAAAAGGGGATGTGGATAAATGGAAGGATGATAGAAAGAGAGAACAAAAATATCAATGATATATGATTCCAATCTGTATGGTTTCTGAATTACCACATAAAAGGCAATGTGATAAAGCATCAATACTGAATATAACACTAATAATAAAATAAATAATAAAGAGCCTCGGGTTAATAAAAATTGAGGAGATTGACTCGGGAACAAATTAGCTCCATTCCAGAATTCAGGCCTAACCATTAATAGAGAAGCTATGAGAACGACGAAACCTGTGACTGCATAGGATTCTACTAAAATAAAAACGAATCCAAATAATTCATTGGGTAGGATGGCGGAACAAACCAAGAAAAAACTGATTTATTCTGAGAGGTTATCGACTGACCTCTGAATGAAACAAAAGAGAGTCAATATTCGCCCGCGAAACCTTTATTTATTGGGACATTACAATATTTTGACATGATTTGATAAGAGTAAAAATAAGGATCGCTATCGTTATAAAATATTAAATAATCTACATCTTTAAATATGCATAACATAAATATGCACTACACGTTTAGCGGGATATCTTCTATATATTCCTATGCTATGTAACAAATTCAATATCAAAAAAAGTCACTATCACTATTTAGTTAATATATCACTATATTTAGTTAATATATATTGTATCCATATGTAATTGAATCCCTTCCTTCGTGAGGAGCTGGATGAGAAGAAACTCTCATGTCCAGTTCTGGAGTAGAGATGGAATTAAGAAATAACCATCAACTATAACCCAAAAAGAACCAGATTTCGTAAACAACATAGAGGAAGAATGAAGGGAATATCTTGTCGAGGCAATCATATTAGTTTCGGCAGATACGCTCTTCAGGCACTTGAACCCGCTTGGATCACAGCTAGACAAATCGAAGCGGGACGAAGAGCAATGACACGATATGCGCGTCGTGGTGGAAAAATATGGGTACGTATATTTCCCGACAAACCTGTTACAGTAAGACCTACGGAAACACGTATGGGTTCGGGGAAGGGATCCCCGGAATTTTGGGTATCTGTTGTTAAGCCAGGCCGAATACTTTATGAAATGAGCGGAGTATCAGAAACTGTAGCCAGAGCAGCTATTGAAATAGCTGCGTCCAAAATGCCTATACGAACTCAATTTGTTATTTCAGAATAAGGGTGTAAAATTAAAGAGTGCATTAAGGATTAAAAAACAACAAACAGCAAGTATATTTATTTCTGGACGGACAATATTTCTTTTTTTTTTTTTATAACCTTTGCATTGCAATAACGGATTCAAATAAAATGATATGATTCAACCTCAGACCCTTTTGAATGTAGCGGATAACAGCGGAGCTCGAGAATTAATGTGTATTCGAATCATAGGAGCAGGTAATCACCGATATGCTCATATCGGTGACGTTATTGTTGCTGTAATCAAAGAAGCAGTTCCCAATATGCCACTAGAAAAATCAGAAGTTATTAGAGCTGTAATTGTACGTACTTGTAAAGAACTCAAACGCGACAACGGTATGATAATACGATATGATGACAATGCAGCAGTTGTGATTGATCAGGAAGGAAATCCAAAAGGAACTCGAGTTTTTGGTGCGATCGCTCGAGAATTGAGACAATTGAATTTTACTAAAATAGTTTCATTGGCTCCCGAGGTATTATAAATTCAAATATAGAATACTATGATAGAGAAGAAATATCTGAAATAGATCAAATTAGTAAATAAATTAATAGATTGTGTCTCACGCATATACTTTTCAAAAAATAAATAAAACATGTTGATTATATCAAAATTGGAAGGAACCAATAATTTTAGTTCGTCATGGGGAAGGACACTATTGCTGATATAATAACTTCTATAAGAAATGCGGACATGGATAAAAAAGGAACAGTTCGGATACCATCTACAAATATCACCGAAAACATTGTTAAAATACTTCTACGAGAAGGTTTTATTGAAAATGTTCGGAAACATCAGGAAAATAACAAATATTTCTTGGTTTTAACCCTACGACATAGAAAGACTAATAAGGGAGCATATAGAACTGTTTTAAAACGTATCAGCCGACCCGGTTTACGAATTTATTCCAACTATCGAGGAATTCCTAAGATTTTAGGTGGAATAGGAATTGTAATTCTTTCTACTTCTCGGGGTATAATGACAGATCGAGAAGCTCGACAAGAAAAAATTGGAGGAGAAATTTTGTTATATATATGGTAATCCTTCTCCTCTAGTATCCTAATTTTATCTTTAACTTCCTATTTATTTGTGAAATAGAGAGGAAAAGTGAGTTATATAACCCTTCCTCTATTAGTTGCTACTTCAAGGAGGTTACCTGGAATGAAAGAACAAAAATTGATTCATGAAGGTTTAATTACCGAATCACTTCCCAACGGTATGTTCCGGGTTCGCTTAGACAATGCGGATGTAATTCTAGGTTATGTTTCAGGGAGGATCCGACGGAGTTTTATACGTATACTACCAGGAGATAGAGTAAAAATTGAAGTAAGTCGTTATGATTCAACCAGAGGGCGTATAATTTATAGACTTCGCAACAAAGATTCGAGCGATTAGGTAATTTTTCGAAATTCCTTTCATGGGGATACAATTCGAAGTGAAAACCAAATTCAAGAGACTTATTTTCTTCCAAGGAATAGATTCAGAATAAGGAATAAGAAATATGAAAATACGGGCTTCGGTTCGTAAAATCTGTGAAAAATGTCGACTGATCCGCAGGCGCGGACGAATTATAGTAATTTGTTCCAATCCGAGACATAAACAGAGACAGGGGTAAGCTAAAAAAGCTTTCTAAACTAAAGGAAGGACAAAAAAAGGTCTCTTTTAACATGAAATGGATATTTCCATATCTTCTCTTTCTATATATTTCTAACTCATATTTATGAGATGATAAAATATGACAAAAGCTATACCAAGAATTGGTTCACGTAGGAATGGGCGTATTAGTTCACGTAAAACTGGGCGTAGAATACCAAAAGGAATTATTCATGTTCAAGCAAGTTTCAACAATACCATTGTAACTGTTACAGATGTACGAGGCCGAGTGGTTTCTTGGGCCTCTGCTGGTACTTCTGGATTCAAAGGAACAAGAAGAGGGACACCCTATGCTGCTCAAGCAGCCGCCATAAATGCTATTCGTACAGTGGTGGATCAGGGTATGCAACGAGTAGAAGTTATGATAAAGGGTCCTGGTCTCGGACGAGATGCAGCATTACGAGCCATTCGTAGAAGTGGTCTACTATTAAGTTGTGTACGTGATGTAACACCTATGCCACATAATGGATGTCGACCTCCTAAAAAAAGACGTGTTTAGAAAAAGAAAAAAAGATTTCAAGAGAAATAAATGATTCAATAATCTGATCAAATAATAATATTAGTATGGTTCGAGAGGAAGTAGTAGGATCCACTCGAACACTACAGTGGAAGTGTGTTGAATCAAGAGTAGACAGTAAGCGTCTTTATTATGGTCGTTTCATTCTGTCCCCGCTTATGAAAGGTCAAGCCGATACCATAGGTATTGCCTTGCGGAGGGCTTTACTTGGAGAAATAGAAGGAACATGTATTACACGTGCAAAGTCTAAGAATGTGCCACATGAATATACTACGATAGTAGGTATTGAAGAATCCGTACATGAAATTTTACTTAATTTGAAAGAAATTGTATTGAGAAGTAATATATATGGAGTTAGAGATGCATCCATTTGCGTCAAGGGTCCTAGATATGTAACCGCCCAAGA